TCTTTTTGGGGATAGAGGGACTTGAACCCTCACGATTTTTGAAATCGACGGATTTTCCTCTTACTATAAATTGCATTGTTGCCAGTATTGACATGTAGAACGGGACTCTATCTTTATTCTCGTCCGATTAATCAGTTCTTCAAAAGATCTATCAGATTATGGAGTGAATGGTTTGATCAATGAATATTCGATTCTTTCTTCAATATGGAATCAATTGACAACAATTCTTCTCTAGTATGTATACAGGTTTATCCTTCATCTTTTCTGAAGTTTCGATAGAAGGATTCCTCTACTAACGTAAGACAATCAACTCCATTCGTTAGAACAACTTCCATCGAGTCTCTGCACCTATCCTTTTTGATTTTCGCTTTCTGAACCTTTGTTTGTTTTCGGAAAACGTGATTTGGCTCAGGATTGCCCATTTTTATTAATTCCAGGGTTTCTCTGAATTTGAAAGTTATCACTTAGTAAGTTTCCATACCAAGGCTCAATCCAATTAAGTCCGTAGCGTCTACCGATTTCGCCATATCCCCCTTTTTGAGATGAAACTCTCATTGTGATCTCGTTCCCCTTTTTCTTTCATTTATACCGGAACCGTTGAATTCATTAGATAGATGCCGATTACTGTCTGGAAAAAGTGTTTTCTCCTCTTTGTCTTTGATTTCTTGTCTATCTTCTTTCATCTTCTATATCTATAGGAGGCTTATATTCGGTCCAATCAAAAACGATTTTATCATTTCTGTATCGGCAATTCAATATAGGTAGATACCTACGCTATACATCTGCCTCTCTTCCACTCATTTACCCATGAAATTTCGAATACTTGAACGGTCGATTCTTTTCATATTAAAAAAAAGAATATTGAATTGTGATAAAAAAGAAAAATGGAAATTCTATATCGCTAGATTAATCGTTATCTTCTATAATATTTAACAGTTATTTGAAATTCTATATTCTATTCTTTAATATATTAATATTCATTATGAATAGCGAATATGAATAGCTAAGAATTCAAATAGTATAATAGTGAATAGCAAAGATTCTAAGAGTTTATTGAATTCTTATACATATCGAATTTATGTTATGTGAGCCTGCTTAGCTCAGAGGTTAGAGCATCGCATTTGTAATGCGATGGTCATCGGTTCGATTCCGATAGTCGGCTTTTCTCTATTTATTTTATTCTATGTTTTACATGATTGATAATGCATCTTTGAAATCAAAGAATATTGAAAAAAAAAATGTTTTCCTCTTTTGGCGAAAGCCCTTGATTTATTATGTGATAGGAATTTCCAACTATCTAACGAAAAGAATCCTTTTCTTTTTCTATATATAGAATATAAAGATCTGGATATTTATCCAACTCATCTCATTATTCTTTAATAGAATAACTAAGTAAATTTCGCTTTATTTAGAATTTAGTTCATTTTTAGTTTAGGTTTATTCTGTAGAATGAAATTTCATCAATAAGAATTAATAATTAAATATAAATAAGAAGAAGGAGTCTTTATGTCGCGTTACCGAGGTCCTCGTTTCAAAAAAATACGCCGCCTGGGGGCTTTACCAGGGCTAACTAATAAAAGGCCCAGAGCTGGAAGTGATCTTAGAAACCAATCGCGTTCCGGGAAAAAATCCCAATATCGAATTCGCCTAGAAGAAAAACAAAAATTGCGTTTTCATTATGGTCTTACAGAACGACAATTACTTAAATACGTTCGTATCGCCGGAAAGGCAAAAGGGTCAACAGGTCAGGTTTTACTACAATTACTTGAAATGCGCCTTGATAACATTCTTTTTCGCTTGGGTATGGCTCCGACTATTCCGGGAGCTCGCCAATTAGTTAACCATAGACATATTTTAGTCAATGGTCGTATAGTAGATATACCAAGTTATCGCTGCAAACCCCGAGATACTATTGCGGCGAGGGATGAACAAAAATCTAAAGTTCTAATTCAAAATTCTCTCGATTCATCCCCCCATGAGGAATTGCCAAACCATTTGACTCTTCAACCATTCCAATATAAAGGATTAGTCAATCAAATAATAGATAGTAAATGGGTCGGTTTGAAAATAAATGAATTGCTAGTTGTAGAATATTATTCTCGTCAGACTTAAACCTAACAAAAATAAAATCAACACTAATAAGAATAAGGAAGAATAAGGGTTCGACCCATTTTGCTCCCTTTCGGCGAAGTAAATTAACCTAAGGTTAAGATAAATAAGGGTTTGATCCGGATTTTTCTTCCATTTAGGTATCATAGACCGAGAGGGAGATTTTCATTCCTTGTCTACTCTACTCTTTTCTTTACACAGTATTTTCTGTACCACAGCCATTAGGAATAGAGAATCCATATCAAAGAAAGGTCTAACTGTTGGAATAGTCGTATCCATTGCTATTTGATCTATTGTGGTTAGTAAGATCGATGAATTAGGTGAAGGTACGGAAAGGAAAGAGAGGGATTCGAACCCTCGGTAAGCAAAAGCCTACATAGCAGTTCCAATG